TTTTATCTATGATTCAAAAGGCCCTTTCGGACGAAATCGAAAGAAAAAAAAAGAGGTATTCTTTTTTTTCGAGATATCTCTTTTCCCTTTCGATTCTTGTTTAGAGCGCTTTATTTTTTTAGTTATATAAATTATAAATATAAATGGATTTTGAATTGCTGATAAAAGTTAGTTATGTTATATATTAACTAGTTCTATATTAATTAGAATAGATATATGACTTTTATATATTTATTATCTAGAATTGATAATGGAAATAATCAAAATAATAAAGTAATAACGAGATAACGAAAGGCTTTTTTCAAGACTTACTTGTTGTGTAATCTAACATAGTAATTATCCTTTTTCAATTGGGATTGGGAGAGATGGCTGAGTGGACTAAAGCGTCGGATTGCTAATCCGTTGTACGAGTTATTCGTACCGAGGGTTCGAATCCCTCTCTTTCCGTTTCCGTTGATGATTTGGTATTTTATTTAATTTTGAATTTCTATTTCGAATTTATCGAACCCCCCCCCCTGTTTTTTTTCACTTGATTTTCACTATTATAATAGTGAAAATCAAGTGAAAAAAAAAAAGATGGGGAATAGAGAAACTCCTAAGAACGTTTAAAAATCAAGTGCAGAAAATGAAAAACCGTATTTTTTATTCTTCACGCCCAGGATTACGTCCTGGATCATTAGATAGGAATCCGAAGATGAAGAGAGAAACAAAGAATATCACTACCGTGTAAACAAAGAGTTTAAGAGTAAGCATTACACAATCTCCAAGATCATTTTTTGGGGGAGGAAAAAAAGAGAATAGATTCTCCATTGTAATAAGAGTCGAATTTTTCATTTCAAAAAATTTTCTTTCATAATCACAATATCTAATTGTGAGGGACTCGATTGATAAAGTGTCTTTCAATGAAAAAAGGTAAGAATAAGAATGAGGAAATGGGGTGATCCAGATTTTTTGCGGATATTCAAGAATTTCAATGTTTGAATCGAGGGTTCATACTGTAAGATTTATCTGATCTTATCAATTGTTAGCATTTTTTTGAATAAATCCTTAATTTTTCTAGGGTAGTATTAAAGATCTCATCGAAAACTTACAGCAGCTTGCCAAACAAAGGCTAAGAGAAAAAAGAGAAGAGGTATTATTGGCATAACATCTACGATTGGATTCAAAAAAGCGTAGGCCTCGGGTAATTTGGCGAAGAAAAAACTGCTCGAATAAAGGGTAGAATTAATACAGATCCAGATCAAACTAAAGATATTAAGCATAACAAACATTTTTTGCTTGGAGATAATTGTATTTTGATTGAGTTAGAAATATGTTATTGATACAAGGGAAAAATGAAGAAAGTAAGGTTAAGGTAGACCAAAAAATCCTTCTTTGACCTCACCCAATCAAAAATTCTTCAATTCGCAAAAGAGAATAGAAGAAATCATACTTTCATACAATATCTTAATTTAATTATATGTAATGATCAATAAATTCAGTTTAAGTTTATATCTACACGTGTCAAAATCCTAGAAACAATCTAATCTATTCCATAGATATTTGGACTGGAATTGACGAACAACCAATACCAATATTAGTTTGATTAGTATCGAATAGAAATAAAAATGGGGCGTGGCCAAGTGGTAAGGCAACGGGTTTTGGTCCCGCTATTCGGAGGTTCGAATCCTTCCGTCCCAGAGTATACCCATCATATAATAAATCATATATATATTAATATATATTAGGAAATATATATCAGAATTTTTCATTAAAATAATAAAAATATATAGATTATTATATAGATTATATTAAACTAATAATATAATATAAGGTTATTCATTGAAATATATTTCAATATTTTAAATATAAGATATATAAAACATAAGGTATATATAAGGTATATAAGAATAACGATTGCCTTTTTTCAACTAACGTTTAAGAGTATAATATTGAATAAAATGTGATTCTTATTTTAATGATTCAGAGAAGAATCATATCTTTTTTATAAATACAAATTATTTGAGTTCAAATAACACGCAAATGGAACTAAATCCATTTGTGATACAGATAAGAGGGGAACATAGACCACAAGAGTTTTAATTCAAAAAAAAAGTTGAACAGGCCTTTCATCGTATGACTATCCCCCTCATATTCATATTTAAGTTAGGTGTTTAGAATTACACCTCCTATCTATTTAAATTTTCACAATGATGTATTCTAAATCTAAATGTGCAAGCCTCTATATTCCCCATCTCGTAAATAAGGCAGCCCCATTATTCTCTGTGAATTCTAAACATTTTGATACGAATTGTAAATCTATCTAACAATTGAGACGGGGGTGATTCATACATCCGCTTCACTTGACTTTTACTTTCGAAAAAGATTATTGAACCTCAAGTCAAAGAAAGTACGCCGAAAATGAGGGAATGCTTATATGTATTGTTATCATTCTAGTTCAGGGATAGCGTTTTTTCTTTCGATTTTTTTTTTTTGAAAAAGATTTGCAATCCCTTACCTTAAAACTTTAATGTTAAATATTTAACATAGAATATCCATAATTACTTCCAATGAGACAATTGTTCAGTCTATCTGATAGATACGTAAATCTCCTATTCTTTCTCTTTCGATTCGGATTGTATCTTTCAGAATAAAATGAAAGAATAACAACCTAAATTTTCCTCTACATTAGTTATTAGTTTTTTTTATTCACTCCACGACAAAAATGAATTCGATTTGTGATCTATCTCTTTTAAATGATTGATGGTTCAATCCGAATATGCATTTTTCTTCTCTTATGATGATCAAATGTAGTTCTTAGTAAAACTTTATTCAAATAGTGATGTCGAGATAGGAAATTTTTTCAATTAAAGATTTTTTTTCTTATGAGTCCTTGGTACTCGACGAAGTATGAGATTGGCGAATCAATCCTATCGAGTCACTTCAAGATGCAATGCAGATTCAAAAAGAACTTCTTTTTTTTTTTTATTTCAATTTAATTTATTTATAAAATAAATTGAAATAAAATATATATATATATTGCATTCGGACAAGGAATTAAATTGAAGTTTTCCTGAGACTTCTTCAGAGATGACCTCTTCATATAGAAGGAAAAAGTATAGATTACTTTACTATGTACCGACTGAACCGATGACTATTCGTGATTCCATAATTGAATCAATTACATACTGGCGTAAAACTAGAGGAATGTTATGGTAAAACTTCGTTTGAAGCGATGTGGTAGAAAGCAACGTGCGACTTGAAGGACACGATCCGCTGTGGATTTTAACATCCGCCATTTTTTTTTACATTTATTTTATTATAGCAATGAAGGTGCTCTGGGCTCGACATCGTTTGTTCGGTTCCACTACACCCCAAAGTAAGGGTTGTAATGTAAATAGTATATTATATGATGGAGCTCGAGTCGAAAGTATTGATTCATTTCTCAGGGGCAAGAGTCTAGGGTTAGTTCCAATCAATAAGTTGGAATAACTTCGTAAGTATATTTTTGATATATAAATCGAAAGGATCAAATTCGATCAATTTTCAAATCCAAAGGGAAAATTTGTTGGAATTGGGAAAACTCTTTCGATCAAAAGTGTATCATGCGGTAATCAACTGTTCATATGATTCTTTGATATAAAGAAATCACAAATTATAAAGAAATCACAAATAAGGGGTATGTTGCTGCCATTTTGAAATGATTAACGATCGCCGAAGTAATGTCTAAACCCAATGATTCAAGGCAAAGATAAAGGATCCTGGAACAAGGAAATCCCCTTTTCAATTGTCTCAACAACTAGATCAGAATGAAGAATCAAAATAGGTTCTAAACGAGACAAATAAAAAGGGGTTCGAGACCACTCAATAAATGAAATGCCTAAGGGATTTTCTTTGAGATATTTGAGAGTTATCCAACTTGAGTTATGAGACTTGAGTTATGAGAGTACGAATTATTCTTTTTTTTTCGGGAAAGAAAAAAGGGACTTAAATGTCTAATGGATTTGATAACTTTATGCATCTGATCTATTTGACATTAGAATTATAATTCTATATATAAACAGAACTTATAATCATTTTTTTTTGAGCCGTACGAGGGGAAAACTTCTTATACGTTTCTAAGGGGGGGGGGGTTGTTCATCTACATCTATCCCAATGAGCCGTTTATCGAATCGTTGCAATTGATGTTCGATCCCGAAGAGAAGGAAGAGATCTTCGGAAAGTGGGTTTTTATGATCCGATAAATAATCAAACCTATTTAAATGTTCCTGCGATTCAATATTTCCTTGAAACAGGCGCTCAATCTACAGGAACTGTTCATGATATTTCAACGAAGGCGGGAGTTTTTACGGAACTTCGCCTTAATCAAACGAATTTCAATTAATGAAATACAACAAAAAAGAGGGTGCGGGGGAATTGTATATAGTTTTGTATAATTTTTTCTTTCCCCCCCCCCTCTTGTTCTATTCATACCTATTTACGAATTTTTTTGATTATCAATTTTATTGATATTTTCTTCATATAAGATGGTCATATAAGATAGATAGAAAAAAAATCAAGTAAATAAATGAAGAAATTGGATCTAGAAATATAAAATTTTTACATTATGTTCCATGGGGTGGTTTTCATTCGAACTCTATTAACAAATAAAATAACAAACAAGGGATTAAGCTTGTTTATTCTACTTATATTTTATTTTACTTAGATTGATTGGTATTGTATTAATTGAATAAACTCGAAAATTTGTCCTACTTCTTACTTAACTTCATTTTTTCTTCCGCCTACACTTTATTTCTATCTATGTATATTAGATATTTAGTGCCAATCCAACGCGAGTTCTTCTATATTTCTATTTTTTTGTTTTTTTCTCCGTTTTATTCTTTTCTTAACATTCACATTCATATTGACAACAGTGTATCGAACAAATATAATTCGATCGTGGATAAATGGATCTATTTTTCTCCCTTCCATGGGTTTGGTTTTTTTTACTTTACGTCATTCAAATGAAATGATGGGTTCGT